TTGATCAAATTCTATTGAGTCTGACTTATAGTGATCATTTATCAAAGAATGACTCTGGTTATCAAATGATTGAACAACCGGGATCAATTTCCTTACGATACTTAGTTGACATTCATAAAAAGGATCTAATGAATTATGAGTTCAATAGATCCTGTTTAGCAGAAAGACGGATATTCCTTGCTCATTATCAGACAATCACTTATTCACAAACCTCGTGTGGGGCTAATAGTTTTCATTTTCCTTCCCCATCTCCTCATGGAAAACCCTTTTCGCTCCGCTTAGCCCTATCCCCTTCTAGAGGTATTTTAGTGATAGGTTCTATAGGAACTGGACGATCCTGTTTGGTCAAATACCTAGCGACAAACTCCTATGTTCCTTTCATTACGGTATTTCCGAACAAGTTCCTGGATGACAAGCCTAAGGGTTATCTTATTGATGATATCGATATTGATGATAGTGACGATATTGATGATAGTGATGATGACCTTGATATTGATACGGAGCTGCTAACTATGACGAATGTGCTAACTATGTATATGACGCCGAAAATAGACCGATTTGATATCACCCTTCAATTCGAATTAGCAAAAGCAATGTCTCCTTGCATAATATGGATTCCAAACATTCATGATCTGCATGTGAATGAGTCGAATTACTTATCCCTCGGTCTATTAGAGAACTATCTCTCCAGGGATTGTGAAAGATGTTCCACTGGAAAGATTCTTGTTATTGCTTCGACTCATATTCCCCAAAAAGTGGATCCCGCTCTAATAGCTCCGAATAAATTAAATACATGCATTAAGATACGAAGGCTTCTTCTTCCACAACAACGAAAGCACTTTTTCATTCTTTCATATACTAGGGGATTTCACTTGGAAAAGAAGATGTTCCATACTAACGGATTCGGGTCCATAACCATGGGTTCCAATGCGCGAGATCTTGTAGCACTTATCAATGAGGCCCTATCGATTAGTATTACACAGAAGAAATCCATTATAGAAACTAATACAATTAGATCAGCTCTTCATAGAAAAACTTGGGATTTTCGATCCCAGATAAGATCGGTTCAGGATCATGGGATCCTTTTCTATCAGATAGGAAGGGCTGTTACACAAAATGTACTTCTAAGTAATTGCCCCATAGATCCTATATCTATCTATATGAAGAAGAAATCATGTAAGGGAGGGGATTCTTATTTGTACAAATGGTACTTCGAACTTGGAACGAGCATGAAGAAATTCACGATACTTCTTTATCTTTTGAGTTGTTCTGCCGGATCGGTCGCTCAAGATCTTTGGGCTTCATCCAGACACGATGAAAAAAATTGGATCACTTCTTATGGATTCGTTGAGAATGATTCTGATCTAGTTCATGGCCTATTACTATTATTACTATTAGAAGTAGAAGGCGCTCTGGCTCTGGCGGGATCCTCACGGACAGAAAAATATTGCAGTCAGTTTGATAATAATCGAGTGACATTACTTCTTCGGTCCGAACCAAGGAATCAGTTAGATATGATGCAAAATGGATCTTGTTCTATCGTTGATCAGAGATTTCTATATGAAAAATACGAATCGGAGTTTGAAGAAGGGGAAGGGGCCCTCGATCCGCAACAGATAGAGGAGGATTTATTCAATCACATAGTTTGGGCTCCTAGAATATGGCGCCCTTGTGGCAATCTATTTGATTGTATCGAAAGGCCCACTGAATTGGGATTTCCCTATTGGACTGGGTCATTTCGGGGCAAATGGATCATTTATCATAAAGAGGATGAGCTTCAAGAGAATGATTCGGAGTTCTTGCAGAGTGGAACCATGCAGTGCCAGACACGAGATAGATCTTCCAAAGAACAAGGCTTTTTTCGAACAAGCCAATTCATTTGGGACCCTGCGGATCCATTCTTTTCCCTATTCAAAGATCAGCCCTCTGTCTCTGTGTTTTCACGTCGAGAATTCTTTGCAGATGAAGAGATGTCAAAGGGGCTTATTGCTTCCCAAACAAATCCTCCTACATCTATATATAAACGCTGGTTCATCAAGAATACGCAAGAAAAGCACTTCGAATTGTTGATTCATCGCCAGAGATGGTTTAGAACCAATAGTTCATTATCTAATGGATCTTTCCGTTCTAATACTCTATCCGAGAGTTATCAGTATTTATCAAATCTGTTCCTATCTAACGGAACGCTATTGGATCAAATGACAAAGACATTGTTGAGAAAGAGATGGCTTTTCCCGGATGAAATGAAACATTTGATTCATGTAACAGGAGAAAGATTCCCCATTCCTTAGCCGTAAAGATATGTGCCCATGAAAAGGGGATTAAGTGGAACAGAATTGGCCGGATGGTAGAGTCGTGGAAACACTTGTTTCTTCCATCTTTTTGGCCTTAGCTCCATGGAACAATATGCTACTGCTGATCACTATGTGTGGATGATATGAACTGCCTAAACAAGAATTCTTGAACGGCGAAAGAGCCTATTACTCGCTACATCAAACAA